AATGGGTTCGAAATTCGATCTCCTCTCTATGAATGAGATAAAGACAGAATAATCAAAAGTAGTATAGAGTTTCCTTTTTTTTTTTTTAACACACTCAATTTCATGTTCAAAAAAGAATTCGCGGATTCTTTTTGGTAGTCAGTGGAATTTATAGAATATGATTGAATTGCGTAATATAAATATAAAATAGAATAAGAATAGTATTTATTGTATAAGTACATGCTGATACGGCTATCCATTTTATCCATATATCACATCTTTTATTGTAATTTCACTTGGGACAACATTAGTCACACTCCATAAAAATGTGTATTTTCTATTCAATATATTCAATGAAAAATTGAAACAGGAGGATTCTCTATAGGGATATGTACATAAGAGAGAGATCAGGTTTGGTATTTGGGTAACAATTTCTGTTCTGGGGTTTACATATACACATATATGTTATTATAATTGAAATTGAAAAGGATTGATTATTGAAAAAAAAAATGAATACTGATTAGTCATAAATTAGTCATAAATCAATTTGATTTTCTTTTGCCATTCAATGAAACAAAATTTCATTGGAGATAAAAATGGAGGAATCGTTCGCTAATTCAAAGTAAATTGTTAATGGTTCCAATTTGTCCTGAATTTTGCAGTCTGTGACCAGAAATCCATTTTTTCTACTCTCAATAGAAAGGAGAAGGGATGTTTTTAAGCGATGTATATTTTAAGATACAATCAATCGAAGAGAAGAATCTAAACTAGATCCAATAAAAAACAGGAATTTCTTTTTTGAAAAGGATAGGTACAATGGTATTCAAGATAAAAAAAGGAGTGAGTAGTAGAATTAGAATATAGATAATATTTTTATCCATTTTTGACCGAATTTGGCGGCATGGCCAAGTGGTAAGGCGGGGGACTGCAAATCCTTTATCCCCAGTTCAAATCCGGGTGTCGCCTGATCAACAAAAGATTTTTTATTTCTTTCCTATCTTGCGCCGATCTAATTCGACGAATTCTTGCTCCGCAAGAAGCAGAGGCAAAGGACTAAGTGGGCGTGTCAATACTCGATTTTGATAACCCATGGCGTAGGTTTTCTAAAAGACTGTAATTTTTTTTTCTCCAAATTTAGGTGTAGCCCAAATCGGTATCAATAGGGATGAAGCAACTCTCACTTATTAATTTAATGATTGACTCTCACCATTTATTTGATTCAATTGAAAAATCAAATAAATGGTGAGAGTCAATTCCGGGATTCAGAACTAAGGTTGGAAATCTCGGTATCCAAAGGTTCCTAAGGGACACTCTGTTTTTGCTACTAGAATTGAAGAAGAGATTATACAAAAGACTATAATAACAAGATCTCTTATATTAAAAGAGTAAAGGTTAAAGTTAAAAAAAAAAAAAAGAATGTATTAATTAATAGTGGTCGTGGGTTCTCCTGATTCTTTCACAGAAAGAAAGACAGTAAGCTTAGATCAAATAGGAAATAGAGGTATCTGATAGATAGTTATCTATCGTGATGGTATATTTTTATGCTTTTTGCTTAGTAAGGAAAGGCATTAACATCAAAACAAACAATAGGTCTTACTATTCTTACATGCTCCATATAGAAGCATTCCTTTGATATTTCCAAGGAAAAGGCGTGTGTATCATCGTATTTGTACTAAATGCTTCCTGATTTTACCAGAAACCCTAAAATATAGAAACTTGTTACGAGTGTATTCATTGAATTGGTTCATCAATAAATAGTCTTACCTATTTTGACTCTGCGCCATTGATTCCGCTATGATTATTAATCAATAATAGAATAATTCCTTCATAGAAATAGAGGACATAATTCACATGGATATAGTAAGTCTTGCTTGGGCTGCTTTAATGGTAGTCTTTACATTTTCCCTTTCACTTGTAGTATGGGGAAGGAGTGGACTCTAGGGCTGGGCACTACTAATTGCTCAATCGAATCGTATCAATTCTTTATTGATCATTTTGCGAAGCCCTAAAAAAAGAAAAATGTCTTCCAAATTGTACTGGAATACAGTAATGAATGATTACCATGCATGATAGGCGATTTTTTCCAACCTAATTTTTCTAAATATTCTATTTTAGTGAATCAGCTCTTATCATAATTATGGATATTACAATAAGAAAAACTAATACTATTTTTTTTTCTTTATTTATTTCCCTTTTTCTTTTACCTTTCTAAAAGAAAGTCGTTCTGCTATTACGACAATACATATTTTCTTTCTATCGGAAACGAAGCGATTAGTGATTGGCCAAAGAGATCCGACACATAATAAAATTAGATCTTTCTTCTGTTGAGCGATCCACATATCACACATTTAACATTTGTTTTAGACTACTAGAAAAGTTTTTATGCTTTTTTTGATTCATCTCATGTTTAAGCATGAAAAATGGACAGGGTCTGCTCTACTCCTTTTACAAATCCGAAGAAGTTACTGTATAACTTAACTCCGCGGATCATCCGTTAATTGTTCAATCAATGACTTCTTGAGATGGGAAATCAAACTAAAAGAAATAGAGTGCTATCTATATGTACATCTAATATATGTACATACATATTGTAATTTGATCTATATATAATAATAATAAAAACAATACTATAGCTGGTGTGGTAGAAAGAACTATATATATAGTTCTTTCTACCACACCAGCTTAGATACTTACTACGAGACTTCTGATTCCAGCCTAATCATTTCATTTAAGATTTAGAGTTTGAATCCCTTTCTTTCATTTCTGGAATCATCGATAAGAACTAATAATAATTCAAGTTTCATTCAAATTAATCATTTTGGCTGACTGTTTTTACATAGATGATAAGTAAAAAAGCAGTAGGAACTAGAATGAACAGTGCAGTAGCAATAAGTGCGAGAATATTGACTTCCATAATCTAATCTTCTTTTGTTTCGCAATAACTCGGGATCTAATCCCATAGAGATGAAAAATTTGACTCCTGCAAATTCAACGGGATTAATTGCATCCCGATGATACTGAATCAGATCAATATTATGAATAACAATTTCTGATCTATCAAATCAATTCATTGTCGAAAATTCAATAATATAGTAAATAATATAGTAGTAGTATAACATAGAAAGGAAAGATCTTTTATCATACTAAATCAAAAATATCATTTTTGATTTGATCAGAAATACACATCAATCATTAGATTTTCATACCCTTTTCCACTTTTTCTTTTCTATAACATAACCCATTAGCTATCTTCTTTATACAACTTCCCTACTTAATACATACATATACATAGAATTATGTACATAAAATTATGAGGTATCATATGACTGGTATTGTCTGGGTCATACACAGATACAAACAGTATAAGTGAGATGGAAAAAGAAAGGATTTAGTATAAAAAATCAAATATTCGAACAAAAAATACTGAATATAGCAATACTACCGATTGTACCAATCGACATATGTCTCTCCCTTATCAATCAGTACTAGGGAAAGAACTAGGAAAATAAATGGAAATTCCCATATTTATCTGATGATAAATGCGAAACAAAAGAAAAAAAAATTCCCCTCCCCGCACCGGGGATTCGATTCGGCTCCCCCTCTTCCCTTTCGCGAAAAATAGAGAAATGAATTGAGAAATTTATCAGATCCTAGTTCGGGACTGACGGGGCTCGAACCCGCAGCTTCCGCCTTGACAGGGCGGTGCTCTGACCAATTGAACTACAATCCCAGCAAGGTGTATAGCATACATATTCTTATGGTTTCATAAGAATTGTCATGTTGTAACGTAACAGATACACGAATGATATAGTGATATCATATCCACATAAACACGGGCTTTAGCGAGAGTGCCGCGGATTATTAGTAACTAGTGATTCTTTTTTTTTTATTGTTAAAAGTGGATAATCAACCTTTCAATGAGATGAGAAAAAAATATAAATAGAGCAAAAAATTGACCCTTTTCCTTCATTTCTGCAGATCAAGCATTTCTTTTCTGTAGGACAAATTGGTTATATTATACTCATGGAGCGGTGATTTTTTGGGCCGAGCTGGATTTGAACCAGCGTAGACATGTCGCCAACGAATTTACAGTCCGTCCCCATTAACCGCTCGGGCATCGACCCAGGAAGAATTCATTCTAGGCTTATTGATAATCCATGATCAACTTCCTTTTGTAGTACCCTACCCCCAGGGGAAGTCGAATCCCCGTTGCCTCCTTGAAAGAGAGATGTCCTAAACCACTAGACGATGGGGGCATATCCGCCCGACCGTCATCATACTATGATGATAGTATGAACAGTTTTTTGGAATTGTCAATATAATCTAATGGTATGGCTAGATCCGAAGAGTCTTTCTATGTTATGATTCTATAGAATCATAACATTTTTTTGGGGGGGTTGATGCTTCATGAATGAAGCATCCCATACTATTCGATATAAGGAAAGGAAGTATAGGATTCCTTCAGTTCAGGCAATGGTTAGCCAGACAGAAAAAAGGGGTAGGGGAGGTAAAACCCCATTTAGTTTCATTTCATTTATTTTCTTCCATTTTCACTCATTGCTTCGTTTATCGTTGAGATGCAATATAATATGCCTATCACTATCTCGCACTAAGCCATAAAATGCAAAAACGAGAAAAATTTTACCCACTTTCTAGGTAAATACAAATTTTTTGTCCATTATAAGTCTACTGCATATATGTATATATGTAGTAGACTCATAATATAAAATGGCTAATTCATGAATTGAATAGGGCCCTTTTAACTCAGTGGTAGAGTAACGCCATGGTAAGGCGTAAGTCATCGGTTCAAATCCGATAAAGGGCTTTTTCATGAAAATCAAGTCTTAGTCTTCTTTTTTTTTTTCAGCGGAGAATACGGAGAGTGTTAATATTAAAAAAATGTAAGTGGACCTGACCCCTTGAATCATGACTATATCAGCTATTCTGATATTTAAATTCGATGATATATATTAAATTGTGGAAAGCGGTTTTTTTTCCTTAAACCACACAAGACAAGAATT